CCCGACCTATAGCAGGGAAGGACTGATTATACTTCCTGCCACAGTTGAGTAGGCCAGAAGCCAGAAAGACAGTTCGTTTGCAACAGATCTTGGAAGAAAAGCAAGATAAAGAAGGTTGAGTGATAGACGAGAAGAACGGTTGTTTTCAGATGACGAAGTATTCGTCAACGATAGGGCTTCGCGCCTGAGAACAAAAGGCAGAGAAAAAGGCAACCAGAGGATTTCAAATAATCAAAGGAAGAAGACCCCCATAGCACTCAAAGAAAGCGGAGGGGCTCTTCCTCAGAATGACGATGTGTGAGTAGCTTTTTTGATTTTAGGGGATATTTGATTTGAGGGATGAAGAAAGTTGGCCAAGGTCATAAGGTAAGGCCAAAGGGATTGGTGCATCTTTTTCTATAGGGGGTCAGGTAGTTTCGGCACCAGAAAGATTGCCTGAACCTGGAGAAAATCCAGAAGAGAGTAATCTGGAAGAAGCTCAGGACTCAGATCAAATGGACAGAGTTCCCTTAAGATCTGTCTTCGGTCAGAGTGTGGATAAAGGAAAAGAAAAGGAAAGCCACTACTGCCGTTGCTAGTCCTCAAGCGAAGAAGAAGAGCATGACAGAGAGATAGAGATAGAAAGGGCGGAAGATTTTTTTTGATGTTGGAGGATACTTTCCAGCCTTACTCAAATAGAGGGTGTAAATGCCGAAGAAAAAGAAAGGCTCGACCTAGGGAGAGGAATACAACTGAGGGTCAAACTCCAGTTGGCTCTCCAAGATCGACGGATCAGCATGAGATTGTCAGGAATGAGACTTCCAATGCTCCTGACGCCTCTGGTTCTGCTCAACTCTCTCGGGCTCCCGTTGCTGAATTTGACGAAGCAGGTCCCTCCAACGAAGAGAAGACAATTCCTTCGTCAACCCTGCGAAGCTCTCCATCAACATCATGAAGTTTTTTTTTATGCAGGTGAAAGGAGGGGGTCCATTGCTCCTCCCGTCTTTTCCGGCAAATGCTATGTTCAACTATGCCCACCCACCTCGACAAGCCCGGAACTCCAGCCAATAAATGAACGGAGGGATGAACCGGATTTGAATACAAGAGAAGTGAAACCTCCTGCCATAAGGAAGGGTAGATCCGTAGTAAGAGCTCCCTCTCTCCCTGCCTTTCGACGCTTTGCTATTCTCTCAGGGAAACTCCTGAAGTTACGTCTTTCAGTACTGGGACTGAAGTCAAGTAGTTGAGAGTTTCTCTTTGCTCATTTTCAGGTGCCGTTAGTGAAGTTCCTTTTGTCCTATAGGTTCGCTCTAAAGGTCAGTGGCTCAAGTCAATAAGCGAGGAGGCCTTCTCACTCAAGCTCAAGCATTGACTTTTCTAGTTAGAGACCAACGTCTTGGGGCTAACGTGGGATCCGCTCAAGGACCTACTGGTTTAGGTAAATATCTCATGCGTTCCCCGACTGGAGAGATCCTTTTTTGAGGAGAAACTATGCGCTTTTCAAAAAAGGTCGGAAGAAATGCACCGAGTTTAAATATATATATATATATTTATATATTACCGGCTGGCTGCTTTTTATGCAAAAAAGACAAAACAGGATTGGATTTCCACTCATAAGGAAGGAAGGTGAGATATCTTTGACAGGGTTGTCTTTTTGGTTGAGATGGGATGGTGTTCAAACTCCCGAAATGCAGTCTAGACTGCGGGCTTTCCCCTTTCTGACTGGACTGACTTGGGGAAGGGTTTTACCTCCTCCTACGCATACTTCACAGCCATTCATTCATCCTGACCAAACAGTCAAATCTATCTCTCAGCGATTCCTTTCTCCGCAAATCACCCCTTCCCAACCAGACCAGCCCGCCCGATCGATCTTGTAAGATCGGCTAATTCAAAGGGATTAATCTGGTCCGAAGTTGTCGGAACGAATCGTTTGCTTTATCGAACAAAGCTTTATTAGGGGGTCTTGGTTGGCCCCCTATTTTCAACCATTACAGCTGGCGTCGACCAGCTTTGCGATACGGACGGACACGAAGAAGAACGCAGGCAGCGGAAATGCAAAAGAGAAGAGCAAAGATTCCCGACCCAGAGCATGTTATTGACTCAACCACAAATATGTTGAATGAAGGTAGCTTGCTTACTCTCAGCCACTAGTTAGAAGGACCTTGACTTCGCTTATGCCCTTATGCAGTAAAGAAAGCAAGTGAGGCGGGCTAAGATTCCATTCGAAGTAACGTAAGAGGATTCGATCTTGCACCATCTTCAACTCTTCTCGGGATCCAGAGTTTTTCGAGAAAAGGTCCCATCCTTCAATATCATGATTGGGTCGACCAGGCCAGATCATGAGTGAAATATCATGATCGGGTCGACCAGGCCAGATCATGAGTGAATAGAAAATCTAAAATGTACATAGCTGTTCCAGCGGAAATACTTGGAATAATTCTACCACTTCTACTAGGAGTAGCCTTTTTAGTGCTAGCTGAACGTAAAGTAATGGCTTTTGTGCAACGTCGAAAGGGTCCTG